ACGTAGCTTAAATAAAGCATAACGCTGAAGATGTTAAGATGAGCCCTAGAAAGCTCCGTAAGCACAAAAGTTTGGTCCTGACTTTACTGTCAGCTATCGCTAAATTTACACATGCAAGTATCCGCGTCCCCGTGAGAATGCCCTTCAATCTCTGAATGAGATCAAGGAGCTGGTATCAGGCACACTTAAATGTAGCCCACAACACCTTGCTTAGCCACACCCCCAAGGGAATTCAGCAGTGATAAATATTAAGCCATAAGTGAAAACTTGACTTAGTTAATGCTACTAAGGGTCGGTTAAACTCGTGCCAGCCACCGCGGTTATACGAGAGACTCAAGTTGATAGTCATCGGCGTAAAGAGTGGTTAAGACGAATAGAAACTAAAGCCAAATGCCTTCAAAACTGTTATACGCTCTCGAAGGTGAGAAGCTCAACTACGAAAGTGGCTTTATTATATCTGACTCCACGAAAGCTAGGGTACAAACTGGGATTAGATACCCCACTATGCCTAGCCCTAAACATTGACAGTTAATTACACCCACTGTCCGCCTGGGAACTACGAGCGCTAGCTTAAAACCCAAAGGACTTGGCGGTGCTTTAGACCCACCTAGAGGAGCCTGTTCTAGAACCGATAATCCCCGTTAAACCTCACCCTTCCTTGTTCTTTCCCGCCTATATACCGCCGTCGTCAGCTTACCCTGTGAAGGTCCAATAGTAAGCACAATCGGCAATGCCCAAAACGTCAGGTCGAGGTGTAGCGAATGGAAGGGGAAGAAATGGGCTACATTTACTGATACAGTAAATACGGATGATTACCCTGCAACGAGTATCTGAAGGAGGATTTAGCAGTAAGCAAAAAGCAGAGTGTTTTGCTGAAATTGGCCCTGAAGCGTGCACACACCGCCCGTCACTCTCCCCGAACTAAAATCTTATAAGCATAACTAATATGCCATAACTGTAAAGGGGAGGCAAGTCGTAACATGGTAAGCGTACCGGAAGGTGCGCTTGGAAAAATTCAGAGCATAGCTAAGATAGTAAAGCATCTCCCTTACACCGAGAAGTCATCCGTGCGATTCGGATTGCCCTGAAGCTTAACAGCTAGTCCACCCAACCAAAACCAAATACTTAGCCATCTCAATACCCCCTAATATACACAACAATGCTAAACAAAACATTTTTCCCCTTTAGTATAGGCGATAGAAAAAGACCTCCGGAACAACAAGGAAAGTACCGTAAGGGAACGCTGAAAAACACGTGAAACAGGACTAACAAGCCTAAAAAAGCAGAGATTTAAGCTCGTACCTTTTGCATCATGATTTAGCCAGAAAGCTCCGAGCAAAGAGTACTTTAGTTCGATTCCCCGAAACTAAGTGAGCTACTCCAAAGCAGCCTACCCAGGGCAAACCCGTCTCTGTGGCAAAAGAGTGGGAAGAATTTTGAGTAGAGGTGACAGACCTATCGAACTTAGTTATAGCTGGTTGCCTGAGAAATGAATAGGAGTTCAGCCCATTGGCTTCTTTACTCTCCCTCCAGACGCCCGGAGAAACCAATGGAGTTAATTAAAGGGGGTACAGCCCCTTTAATATAAGACACAACTTTAATAGGAGGATAAAGATCACAAATAAACAAGGCAAAGAGTTTAAGTGGGCTTAAGAGCAGCCATCCTGATAGAAAGCGTTAAAGCTCAAACTAAGTGTATCGCCTCACAATCCCGATAATTTAATTTTAATCCCCTAATTTTACCAGGCCTTTCCATGTACACATGGAAGAGATTATGCTAGAATGAGTATTAAGAGAGTATATACGACTCTCTCCTATCACAAGTGTAAATCGAAATGGACCAACCACCGAGCATTAACGGCCCCAAACAAAGAGGGTATTGGAAAGTAACCTGACACATCTAGAAAAACTCCCAGCAAATACCGTTATCCCTACACTGGTGTGATTTCAAGGAAAGACTAAAAGGAAAAGAAGGAACTCGGCAAACCGAGGCCCCGCCTGTTTACCAAAAACACCGCCTCTTGCAAAATTAACGAATAAGAGGTCCCGCCTGCCCTGTGACTATATGTTTAACGGCCGCGGTATTTTGACCGTGCAAAGGTAGCGCAATCACTTGTCTTTTAAATGGAGACCTGTATGAATGGCATAACGAGGGCCTAACTGTCTCCTTTTTCAAGTCAATGAAATTGATCTTCCCGTGCAGAAGCGGAAATAATAACATAAGACGAGAAGACCCTATGGAGCTTTAGACATAAAGCAGACCATGTTAAGCACCCTCGAATAAGAGACCAAACCTGATGTCTACTGCCTAATGTCTTTGGTTGGGGTGACCGCGGCGAAACAAATAACCCCCGTGTAGAAAGAGGGCTCCTCCCTTCAAATCAAGAGCTACCGCTCGAATAATCAGGATACCTGACTAAGCAAGATCCGGCAACGCCGATCAACGGACCGAGTTACCCTAGGGATAACAGCGCAATCCCCTTCTAGAGCCCATATCGACAAGGGGGTTTACGACCTCGATGTTGGATCAGGACATCCTAATGGTGCAGCCGCTATTAAGGGTTCGTTTGTTCAACGATTAATAGTCCTACGTGATCTGAGTTCAGACCGGAGCAATCCAGGTCAGTTTCTATCTATGACATACTTTTTTCTAGTACGAAAGGACCGAAAAGAGGGGGCCCCTACTTTCGGTACGCCTCCCCCTTACCTTATGAAATCAACTAAAATAGACAAGAGGATATAATTATACGATACTAAGAGAACATTAGTGTTAAGGTGGCAGAATTCGGTATTGCGAAAGTCCTAAGCACTTCTCACAAAGGTTCAAATCCTTTCCTTAACTATGCTCTCAACACTTATTATTTACTTAGTTAATCCTCTAGCCTTCATTGTCCCTGTCCTACTAGCCGTTGCTTTCCTAACCTTACTCGAACGAAAAGTCTTAGGCTACATGCAACTACGTAAAGGACCAAATGTTGTAGGCCCCTACGGCCTCCTACAACCCATTGCAGATGGCCTAAAACTATTCATTAAGGAACCCGTACGCCCATCAACTTCCTCGCCTCTCCTATTCCTCCTAACTCCCGCTCTAGCCCTTACATTAGCCCTTACACTATGAGCCCCTATACCCCTACCATACCCTGTCATCGATCTAAATCTTGGCATTCTGTTTGTTCTTGCCCTATCTAGTCTCGCAGTATATTCTATTCTAGGGTCAGGCTGAGCATCCAACTCAAAATATGCACTTATTGGAGCATTGCGAGCAGTGGCCCAAACCATTTCTTATGAAGTTAGCCTAGGATTAATTTTACTGAACATCATTATCTTTGCCGGAGGCTTCACCTTACACACATTTAATGTTGCCCAAGAAAGCACATGATTAATTTTACCCGCTTGACCTTTAGCCGCAATATGATATATTTCAACACTAGCCGAAACAAACCGTGCCCCTTTTGATTTAACCGAAGGGGAGTCTGAGCTTGTCTCAGGTTTTAATGTAGAATATGCAGGTGGCCCTTTCGCCCTATTTTTCCTAGCAGAATATTCAAATATTCTTCTTATAAACACACTTTCTACTACACTATTTTTAGGGGCCTCTCACTTTCCAATGTTCCCAATACTTACCACAGTAAATATAATAACAAAGGCCGCCCTCCTCTCTATCCTCTTCCTGTGAGTCCGAGCTTCCTACCCTCGCTTCCGATACGACCAGCTTATGCACTTAATCTGAAAAAACTTTTTACCTCTTACATTAGCCCTGGTTATCTGACACCTTGCGCTCCCCGTGGCATTTGCGGGCCTTCCCCCACAATTATAACTCAGAAACCGTGCCTGAACCAAAGGGCCACTTTGATAGAGTGGATCATGAAGGTGAAAACCCTTCCGGCTTCTTAGAAAGAAGGGATTCGAACCCTACCTGGAGAGATCAAAACTCTCAGTGCTTCCTCTACACCACTTCCTAGTAAGGTCAGCTAATTAAGCTCTTGGGCCCATACCCCAATCATGTTGGTTAAAATCCTTCCTTTACTAATGAATCCTTACGTCTTAACTGCCCTTCTATTTGGCCTTGGCCTGGGCACTACCCTTACAATAGCAAGCTCCCACTGACTACTAGCTTGAATAGGACTAGAAATTAATACTCTTGCCATTATCCCACTAATAGCCCAACACCACCACCCACGGGCGGTTGAAGCCACTACTAAATATTTCCTCACACAAGCGACAGCGGCCGCTACACTCCTCTTTGCAGGCACCACCAATGCTTGAATTTCAGGTCAATGAGATATTCAGCAAGTATCGCACCCGTTCCCGGCAACCCTAATTACCCTCGCCCTAGCCCTAAAAATTGGCCTTGCTCCCTTCCACACCTGACTCCCCGAAGTCCTTCAAGGACTCGATTTAACCACCGGCCTTATCCTCTCCACATGACAGAAACTTGCCCCCTTTGCCCTACTAATCCAAGTCCAATTTGTTAACCCAAGCCTCCTGATATTCCTTGGCCTCCTTTCTATTTTAGTTGGGGGCTGAGGAGGTCTCAACCAAACCCAGCTCCGAAAAATTCTTGCCTACTCTTCAGTCGCGCACCTCGGCTGAATAATGTTAGTATTACAATATTCCCCCTCCCTTGCCCTCCTCACCCTAATGGTATACTTTATTATATCCTCCGCAACATTCCTTGTCTTCAAACTAAATAAAGCAACCAATATTAATACACTTGCAACCTCCTGAGCAAAAGCGCCTATCATTACTTCTCTAACACCCTTAATTCTTCTCTCGTTAGGCGGCCTTCCACCCCTCACCGGATTCATGCCAAAATGATTGATTCTGCAAGAACTAACAAAACAAAGCCTCACACCTACGGCCACACTGGCTGCACTCGCCGCCTTACTTAGCTTATACTTTTACCTCCGACTCTCATATGCTATAACTCTAACTGCCTCCCCCAATACCTTAACCGGGAGCACACCGTGACGATTGACGTCTTCACGACTAACCCTTCCTCTTGCCGTCTCTACTATAGCTGCTATCTCCCTCCTACCACTTATACCCGCTATAGTGGCCTTATTTACCCTCTAAGGAACTTAGGTTTAACATCAGACCAAGGGCCTTCAAAGCCCTTAGTAGAAGTGAAAATCTTCTAGTTCCTGTAAGACCTGCAGGGTACTATCCCACATCTTCTGCATGCAAAACAGACGCTTTAACTAAGCTAAGGCCTTAACTAGACGGGCAGGCCTCGATCCTACAAGCTTTTAGTTAACAGCTAAACGCTCAAACCAGCGAGCATCCATCTAACCTTTCCCCCGCCTGACCGGCGAAAAAGGCGGGGGAAAGCCCCGGTAGACTGTCAGTCTACTTCTCCAGATTTGCAATCTGACGTGTAAAACACCTCGGAGCTTGGCAAAAAGAGGACTCTCACCTCTGTACATGGAGCTACAATCCACCGCTTAATCTCAGCCATTTTACCTGTGGCCATCACGCGCTGATTTTTCTCAACTAATCATAAAGATATCGGCACCCTCTATCTAGTATTCGGTGCTTGAGCTGGAATAGTGGGCACCGCTCTGAGTCTACTCATCCGAGCAGAACTCAGTCAACCAGGCACCCTTTTAGGTGACGACCAGATCTATAACGTAATTGTCACGGCACATGCATTTGTGATGATTTTCTTTATAGTAATACCAATTATGATTGGGGGATTTGGCAACTGACTAATTCCTCTAATGATTGGGGCCCCTGATATGGCCTTTCCTCGTATGAACAACATGAGCTTTTGACTCCTGCCCCCTTCCTTCTTCCTGCTACTTGCCTCTTCAGGCGTAGAATCTGGGGCTGGAACCGGATGAACGGTTTACCCCCCACTGGCCGGTAACCTGGCACACGCTGGGGCATCCGTTGATCTAACCATCTTCTCTCTACACCTTGCGGGGATCTCCTCTATTCTTGGGGCCATTAACTTCATTACAACAATCCTCAATATAAAACCCCCCGCTATGTCTCAATATCAGACCCCTCTCTTCGTATGATCCGTCCTAATTACAGCTGTTCTGCTTCTTCTATCTCTTCCTGTTCTTGCAGCCGGGATTACAATGCTCCTAACAGATCGAAACCTAAACACAACCTTTTTCGACCCAGCAGGAGGCGGCGACCCAATTCTGTATCAACATTTATTCTGGTTCTTTGGACACCCTGAGGTGTATATTCTTATCCTTCCTGGTTTTGGTATAATTTCCCATATTGTCGCCTACTACTCAGGTAAAAAAGAACCTTTCGGCTATATAGGAATGGTTTGGGCTATAATAGCAATCGGTCTTCTGGGCTTTATCGTATGAGCCCACCACATGTTCACGGTTGGTATGGATGTAGATACCCGAGCTTACTTCACGTCCGCCACTATAATTATTGCGATTCCCACTGGTGTTAAAGTCTTTAGCTGACTGGCAACCCTTCACGGAGGCGCCATCAAATGAGAGACCCCTCTTCTGTGAGCACTTGGATTTATTTTCCTTTTCACTGTAGGGGGCTTAACAGGAATTGTCCTGGCTAACTCATCTCTTGATATTGTCCTCCACGACACATACTATGTAGTAGCCCACTTTCATTATGTCCTATCTATAGGGGCTGTCTTTGCCATCCTTGCTGCCTTCGTACACTGATTCCCGCTATTTACAGGTTACACCCTTCATAGCACTTGAACAAAAATTCACTTCGGAATCATGTTTGTAGGAGTAAACTTAACCTTCTTCCCCCAGCATTTCCTCGGCCTAGCCGGAATGCCTCGACGATACTCAGACTACCCCGACGCCTATACACTCTGAAATACAGTATCTTCTTTTGGCTCACTAATTTCCCTAACGGCTGTAATTATGTTCTTATTTATTATTTGGGAAGCATTCGCTGCTAAACGAGAGGTTAAAGCAGTTGAAATAAGTATTACTAATGTAGAGTGACTGCACGGCTGCCCTCCACCCTACCACACATTCGAAGAACCTGCCTTCGTCCAAGTTAACTAGTTACCGAGAAAGGAAGGAATTGAACCCCCGTAAGTTGGTTTCAAGCCAACCACATGACCACTCTGTCACTTTCTTTGTAAGACACTAGTAAAATTAAAATACATTGCTTTGTCAGGGCAAAATTGCAGGTTAGACTCCTGCGTGCCTTAACTACTTAATGGCACATCCGACCCAACTAGGTTTCCAAGACGCAGCCTCACCCATCATAGAAGAACTTCTTCATTTTCACGACCATGCTTTAATAATCGTCTTTATAATTAGTGCGCTAGTCCTTTACATCCTTGTGGCGATAGTAACCACTAAAATTACTAACAAACATATTCTAGACTCCCAAGAGATTGAGATTGTATGGACTATCCTCCCAGCCGTCATTCTGGTCTTAATTGCCCTCCCCTCTCTCCGTATTCTGTATCTTATGGATGAGGTAAATAACCCCCACCTTACAGTTAAAGCTATTGGCCACCAGTGATACTGATCTTACGAATACACCGATTATGGGGAACTAAACTTTGACTCATATATAATTCCCACACAAGACTTAACCCCTGGCCAATTCCGTCTCTTAGAGGTAGACCATCGAATAGTCGTCCCAACAGAAGCCCCTGTTCGAGTTCTTGTTTCCGCTGAAGACGTGTTACATTCTTGAGCTGTCCCAGCCCTTGGTGTCAAAATAGATGCAGTCCCTGGGCGCCTTAACCAAACAGCTTTTATTGCATCCCGACCGGGAGTCTTCTATGGCCAATGTTCAGAAATCTGTGGGGCCAACCATAGTTTTATACCTATCGTAGTAGAAGCCGTTCCACTAACACACTTCGAGGACTGATCTATTTTAATTCTTCAAGATTCCTCACTAAGTAGCTGAATTGGGTACAGCGTTAGCCTTTTAAGCTAAAGTATGGTGGCTCCCACCCACCCATAGTGACATGCCTCAACTTGACCCGGCCCCGTGATTCACTATTCTTGTTTTCTCCTGGCTGATTTTCCTCATTACCATTCCCCCAAAAATTATAGCCCATACATTTCCTAACGAGCTCAACCCACAAGGTGCGCACAAACCTAATACAAACTCCTGAACCTGACCATGATACTAAGTTTTTTTGACCAATTCTTAAGCCCAGTACTTTGCGGTGTCTCTCTTATAGCTCTCGCGCTGTTACTTCCCTGAATTTTCTTTCCAACCCCTACTTCTCGTTGGCTTAACAACCGCCTCTTATCCCTTCAAGGTTGATCTATTGCCCGCTTCACACAACAACTCCTCCTACCCCTAAATACATTAGGCCATAAATGAGCTCTAATTTTTTGTTCACTTATAGTATTTCTAATTTCCCTTAATACACTTGGCCTTCTCCCCTATACATTTACTCCAACCACCCAGCTCGCTCTTAACATAGGCTTTGCAGTCCCTTTCTGACTGGCAACACTCTTAATAGGCCTACGAAATCAACCAAACATTACCATCGCCCATATCTTACCTGAAGCAACTCCCGCTCTCCTAGTTCCAGTACTAATTATTATCGAAACCGCCAGCCTGTTCATCCGTCCTTTAGCGCTAGGAGTACGGCTAACCGCTAATCTTACCGCTGGCCACCTTCTTATTCAACTAATCTCCTCAGCAACACTTGTTCTTATTCCCCTGATACCAGGCGTTGCACTCCTAACAACAATTCTACTCTTCCTACTATCGCTCTTGGAAGTAGCAGTCGCTATAATTCAGGCCTATGTATTTGTGCTTCTTCTAAGCCTATACCTCCAAGAAAACCTATAATGGCCCGCCAAGCACACGCATATCATATAGTTGACCCCAGCCCCTGACCACTAACAGGCGCAATTGGTGCCCTGTTAATAACATCCGGGCTTGCAGTTTGATTCCACTACCATTCTATTACACTTATTTTTCTTGGCACAGTAATCCTTCTTTTAACCATATACCAATGGTGACGAGACATCGTACGAGAAGCCACATTCCAAGGACACCATACACCCCCGGTCCAAAAAGGCCTCCGATATGGAATAATCCTATTTATTACCTCAGAAGTCTTCTTTTTCCTTGGGTTTTTCTGAGCTTTCTACCACTCAAGTCTTGCCCCAACCCCCGAACTAGGAGGTTGCTGACCCCCCGCAGGAATTACAACACTAGACCCATTTGAAGTCCCCCTACTCAACACAGCCGTTCTTCTTGCATCTGGCGTTACAGTCACCTGGGCCCACCATGCCATCATGGAAGGAAGTCGAAAAGACGCAAACCAAGGCCTCCTAGTGACAATTCTCCTTGGTTTTTATTTTACAGCCCTCCAAGCAATAGAGTACTATGAAGCCCCCTTTACAATTGCAGATGGGGTCTATGGCTCCACTTTCTTTGTAGCAACTGGCTTCCACGGGCTCCACGTGATTATTGGCTCAACCTTTTTGGCTGTCTGTTTACTGCGCCAATCCCGGTATCACTTTACCACTCAACATCATTTCGGCTTTGAAGCAGCCGCCTGATATTGACATTTTGTAGACGTCGTCTGATTGTTCCTCTATATCTCCATCTACTGATGGGGCTCATAATCTTTCTAGTACAAGTTAAGTATTTGTGACTTCCAATCACCCGATCTTGGTTAAAATCCAAGGAAAGATAATGAATTTAATCACGGCAATTTTTGGCATCTCCATTATCTTATCACTAATCCTCATTGTGGTGGCATTCTGACTTCCCCTAATGGGCCCCGATCACGAAAAGCTGTCCCCCTACGAGTGCGGCTTTGATCCACTAGGAACAGCCCGACTACCCTTTTCTCTTCGATTTTTTTTGATCGCTATCCTCTTTCTTCTTTTCGACCTAGAAATTGCTCTCCTCCTCCCTCTCCCGTGAGGCGATCAATTAGCTTCGCCCTTACTTACTTTTCTCTGAGCCTCAGCCGTCCTAGCCCTTCTCACCCTTGGCCTAGTCTACGAATGATTTCAGGGGGGCCTAGAATGGGCTGAGTAACCAATAATAGGTAATTAGTTTAAGTAAAACATTTGATTTCGGCTCAAAAACTTGTGGTTAAAGTCCACAATTAACCTAATGCCCCCTGTGCAATTCGCCTTTTCATCAGCTTTCATCCTAGGCCTGTCAGGCCTCGCTCTTCATCGAACGCATCTACTTTCCGCCCTTCTATGCCTAGAAGGAATAATGCTCTCCCTTTTTATAGCCCTCTCTCTATGAGCCCTGCAACTAAATGCCTCTATTTTCTCCGCCGCACCTATATTACTCCTTGCATTCTCAGCCTGTGAGGCAAGTGCCGGTCTAGCCCTTCTAGTAGCCACTGCCCGAACTCACGGTAGCGACCGAATGCAGAACCTTAACCTCCTACAATGCTAGCAATTATTATACCTACTTTTTTACTGATATTAACAACATGGCTAACTCCAGCCAAATGACTATGACCCACCACTCTTACACATAGCTTGATTATTGCGCTTGCTAGCTTCCACTGACTAAGCAAGGCATCAGAAGTGGGGTGATCACATCTTAATGCTTACTTCGCAATTGACTCCCTCTCCACACCCCTCTTAATTCTCACCTGCTGACTCCTTCCCCTTATAATTCTCGCCAGCCAGAACCACACAAAACACGAACCTATCTCCCGACAACGAATGTACATTACACTCCTGGTATCCCTGCAACTTCTCCTAATTATAGCCTTCGGCGCTACCGAACTTTTAATATTCTACGTAATATTCGAGGCCACCTTAATTCCCACTCTCTTCGTCATTACCCGGTGGGGCAACCAGAAAGAACGCCTTAACGCAGGCACATATTTCCTCTTTTATACCCTAACAGCATCCCTCCCGTTATTAATTGGCCTCCTGGTATTACAGAAAGACGTCGGGACCCTGTCCCTTCTCCCCACCCTACTTCCAACTATGGAAATATCCTCCGCAACTTCAACTAAGCTGTGATGAGCAGCCTGCCTTCTTGCTTTCCTGGTAAAAATACCACTGTATGGTACCCATCTTTGATTACCCAAAGCACACGTAGAGGCCCCCATCGCTGGCTCCATAATCCTTGCAGCAGTCCTTCTGAAACTTGGAGGCTACGGAATAATACGAATACTCCCGACACTCGAGCCTATTACTAAAGAACTATGCTATCCCTTTATTCTCCTCGCACTGTGAGGAGTTGTAATAACAGGCTCAATCTGCATACGCCAAACAGACTTAAAATCACTCATCGCCTACTCATCTGTCAGTCACATGGGGCTGGTAATTGCAGCAATCCTAATTCAGTCACCCTGAGCACTTTCAGGTGCAATGATTCTTATAATCGCACATGGCCTAACATCTTCCGCCATATTCTGCTTAGCAAATACTACCTACGAACGAACTCACAGCCGAACTATACTCCTAATACGAGGAATACAAATGGTTCTCCCACTAATGTTCACCTGATGGCTTGCCGCTGCTCTCGCTAACCTAGCCCTACCTCCACTTCCAAATCTCATAGGAGAATTAGCTATTCTTACCTCCCTATTTAACTGATCCCCCTGGACACTACTTTTAACCGGAGCAGGTGCCTTCATTACCGCCGCCTATACCCTTTATATACTCCTCTCAATTCAACGAGGACCCCTCCCAACACACATTATAGGCCAATCCCCCTCACATACTCGAGAGCACCTACTGATGTCACTACATATATTACCGCTCTTCCTGTTAATCCTTAAGCCCGAACTGATCTGAGGCCTAGCCTTCTGTAAGCATAGTTTAATACAAAACTTTAGATTGTGATTCTAAAAATAGAGGTTGAACTCCTCTTGCTCACCGAGAGAGGCTCGCAAGCAGCAGAGACTGCTAATCTTTGTCACTCAGGTTGAACCCCTGGGCTCACTCGTCACTGCTCCTAAAGGATAACAGCTCATCCGTTGGTCTTAGGAACCAAAGACTCTTGGTGCAAATCCAAGTAGTAGCTATGCATCCGACACCTCTTATAATATCTTCCTCCCTAATTCTTATTTTTATTACACTACTGTATCCCCTACTTATAACCCTAACCCTTCACCCCCTAAAAGAATCTTGAGTCCTTTCCCAAGTAAAGACAGCAGTAAAATTAGCCTTTTTCATTAGCCTTCTCCCCATATTCCTTTTCTTCAATGAAGGTGCAGAAACTATTGTTACCAACTGAAACTGGGTTAATACCCTAACCTTCGACATTAATATCAGCTTCAAATTTGACCATTATGCTATTATTTTCACTCCTATTGCCCTATACGTAACCTGATCTATTCTTGAATTTGCGGCATGATATATACATGCCGACCCACAAGTAGATCGCTTCTTTAAATATCTCCTCACCTTCCTAATTGCTATAATTATTCTTGTAACAGCTAACAACATGTTCCAGCTGTTTATTGGGTGAGAAGGAGTAGGCATTATATCTTTCCTCCTTATCGGCTGATGGTATGGACGGGCAGATGCAAATACCGCTGCCCTCCAAGCAGTCTTATATAATCGAGTCGGAGACGTTGGATTAATTCTAAGCATAGCCTGGATTGCGATAAACCTAAACTCATGAGAGATACAGCAAATTATTGCTGCTGCTAAAGATATAGATCTCACTCTGCCCCTCCTCGGCCTCATTCTCGCCGCCACCGGTAAGTCCGCCCAATTCGGCCTCCACCCTTGACTTCCCGCTGCAATAGAAGGCCCTACCCCCGTCTCTGCTCTACTACACTCCAGCACTATAGTAGTTGCAGGAATTTTCCTTCTTATCCGAATAAGCCCCCTTTTAGAAAATAACCAAATTGCTCTCACCACCTGTCTATGCCTAGGAGCCCTTACCACTTTATTCACTGCCACATGCGCCCTCACCCAAAATGACATTAAAAAAATTGTTGCTTTCTCAACCTCAAGTCAACTAGGCCTGATAATAGTTACTATTGGCTTAAACCAACCTCAACTCGCATTTCTTCACATTTGCACCCACGCCTTTTTTAAAGCAATACTCTTTCTATGCTCTGGCTCGATCATCCACAGCCTTAACGACGAACAGGACATTCGAAAAATAGGAGGAATACATCACCTTGCACCATTTACCTCCTCCTGCATAACAATTGGTAGCCTCGCCCTAACAGGCACCCCCTTCCTTGCCGGCTTCTTCTCCAAAGACGCCATCATTGAAGCTTTAAACACATCTTACCTAAACGCCTGAGCCCTAACCTTAACACTTGTTGCTACTTCTTTTACAGCCATCTATAGCCTCCGTGTCATCTTCTTTGTTTCCATGGGTCATCCTCGATTTAATCCACTGTCCCCTATTAACGAAAATAACCCAAAAGTTATTAACCCAATCAAACGACTAGCCTGAGGAAGTATCGTTGCTGGCCTCTTAATTACTTCCCATGTTATTCCCCTAAAAACTCCAATCATAACAATGCCTCCCTTACTAAAGCTAGCCGCTTTACTAGTTACGATCCTTGGACTTATTTTAGCCCTAGAACTAGCCTCGCTAACAAGTAAGCAAGTCAACATTAAACCCCTATCGACTCCCCACCACTTCTCAAATATACTAGGATTCTTCCCAACAATCATTCACCGCCTAGTACCTAAACTGAACCTAACCCTTGGCCAAGCAATTGCCCACCAAATACTAGACCAGTCCTGACTCGAAAAGACAGGCCCCAAAACGATCATCTCTGCCAATGTTCCTTTAACCACCCTAACAAGTAATGCCCAACAAGGCACAATTAAAGCCTACCTCACCCTATTCCTTTTAACAACCTCTTTTGCCACCCTTATTTATACCCTCTAGACCACCCGTACAGTTCCCCGACTCAGCCCCCGAGTTAACTCTAATACTACAAATAAAGTTAAGAGGAGAACCCATGCGCTGATGATTAATATACCTCCTCCTAGCGAGTATATGTACGCGACCCCCGCTGTATCCCCTCGAGATACCGAAAAATTTGTAAAATCTGATAGCCCTCAGAAATATTCATATCACCCTTCCCAGAACAAACCAGAGACTAAGACCACTATCACCACATAAAACACCATGTACCCTACAACAAAAGGGTCTCCTAAACTCTCCGGATGTGGATCCGCAGCAAGAGCTGCCGAGTACGCAAAAACAACCAACATCCCCCCTAAGTAGATCAAAAACAGAATTAAAGACAAAAAGCTCCCCCCTTCCTCCGCTAATGCACCACACCCAAAAATTGCCACTACTACCAATCCAAAAGCAGCGAAAAAAGGAGAAGGATTCGCGGCAACCGCTGCAAGACCAAACACTAAACCAAATAAGAAAAATGCTACAATATAAGACATAGTTTCCGCCCGGACTTTAACCAGGACTGATGGCTTGAAAAACCACCGTTGTTACTTCAACTACAAAAACCTTAATGGCCAGCCTACGTAAAACCCACCCGCTCTTAAAAATCGCCAACAATGCACTAATTGACCTACCTGCTCCCTCCAACATCTCAGTGTGATGAAACTTCGGCTCTCTACTCGGCCTCTGCCTTATCGTCCAAATCCTAACCGGATTGTTCCTTGCCATACATTACACAGCCGATGTTGCCACAGCATTCTCTTCTGTCGCCCATATCTGCCGAGACGTAAACTACGGCTGATTAATCCGAAATCTCCACGCCAACGGCGCCTCTATATTCTTTATCTGTATTTATATGCATATTGGCCGAGGACTTTATTACGGCTCATACCTTTATAAAGAAACATGAAACATCGGTGTAGTACTTCTCCTTCTAGTTATGATAACCGCCTTCGTAGGATACGTCCTCCCCTGAGGGCAAATATCATTTTGAGGGGCCACTGTAATTACTAATCTCCTCTCTGCCGTCCCTTACATCGGGAACACCTTAGTACAATGAATCTGAGGGGGCTTTTCCGTAGATAATGCTACCTTAACCCGATTCTTCGCTTTCCACTTTCTTCTTCCTTTTATTATCGCAGCCGTAACTATAGTCCACCTATTGTTCCTTCACCAAACAGGTTCTAATAACCCCCTAGGTCTGAATTCAGATATAGACAAAATCTCGTTCCACCCCTACTTCTCCTACAAAGATCTCCTAGGGTTCGCAATTGCCCTACTCTTCCTTACATCTCTAGCCCTATTTTCACCTAACTTGCTCGGGGACCCAGACAACTTCACCCCCGCAAATCCCCTTGTCACCCCTCCCCACATCAAGCCCGAATGATATTTCCTGTTTGCATACGCTATCCTACGATCAATTCCAAACAAACTAGGAGGAGTCCTAGCCCTCCTTGCCTCCATCCTAGTACTTATAGTCGTCCCCCTACTTCATACATCCAAACAACGAGGGCTAACCTTCCGCCCATTTACTCAGTTCCTCTTCTGACTATTAATTGCGAACGTTATTATTCTTACTTGAATTGGGGGTATGCCCGTCGAAGCCCCCTATATTATTATTGGCCAATTAGCATCAATCCTCTACTTCTCCCTATTCCTAATTGTTATACCAATTACAGGCTGATTGGAGAACAAATTCCTTGGATGATCTTGCATTTGTAGCTCAATGTTAGAGCGCCGGTCTTGTAAGCCGGAGGCTAGGGGTTAAAATCCCCTCATCTGCTCAAAGAGAGGGGACTCGAACCCCCGCCGCTAACTCCCAAAGCTAGTATTCTCATTCGAACTACTCCTTGCGTGCGGACTAATAAATTTTAATACATATATGTATTAACACCATATATTTATATTAGACATACATAGAGTGTATGTACTCAAGGATATACTTATGTATTATAACCATATCCTTAATATAAAGACTACATGATTGATGTATTAAACACTAAGCAGGACTAAAACCATTAATAGTTTTATAACAAATTAACTGTATATAATAATGAAGAAATCTTTTAGTCCCCAATAGTGCTTTGACCGAAGATATACCAAGTATCACCATCTCTGTATATAACAAAAATTACCCAATAAGAACCTACCATCAGTTGGTATCCTTATGATAACGGTTATTGAGATGGACGACAGCAGTTGTGGGGGTTTCACAACTCGGACGCTACTGCATCTGGTTCCTATTTCAGGGCCATAAATTTAAATTACTCCCCATTCTTTCCTTGACGCTTGCATAAGTTAATGGTGGCGTACATATGGCGCGATTACCCACCATGCCGGGCGTTCTTTCCAGAGGGTGGCTGGTTATCTTTTTTGTCTTCCTTTCACTTGACATTTCAGAGTGCACACGGTAAAGTCATATAAGGTTGTACATTTTCCTTGCTTGCAAGTAAATAGTAATCATGGTAAAAAGACTTTCTATTAAGAAGTTGCATATTAGGATATCACGAGCATAATATGAGGTATTACCTATATATCTCTAGATATGCCCCCTGGGTTTATTCGCGCGTTAACCCCCCCTACCCCCCCATACTCCTAAGATGCTATTATTCCTGAAAACCCCCCCGGAAACAGGAAAGCCTCTAGAAGTACATTTTTTAACGAAAATGTGTTTATTTACAATATTATAATAATGCAAATGCAA